GGAAAGAGACAAACAATCGAGGCAAATCTAGCTCTCCGACGGGCTAGGACACGAGTAGAGGCTATCAATGCCATTTCATAACCAGTCGGTGCGTCCAACATCGATTTATACACCCTATATTTGGTTGTTTTGTTTGACTTGATTCTGTCGATTAAATACAATCAAGCGCAATCATATTTTGATGCAACGAAAAAGAAACAGAAAAGATACAAAATCAAAATTTCTAAAATAAAATGGGTATAAAAACTTATTAGATACCATTGACCGCGGTATCTAATAAGTTCTACCTACTATTGGATTTGAACCAATGACTCCCGCCGTATGAAAGCAATACTCTAACCGCTGAGTTAAGTAGGTCATTTATCTTAACAAAGAAAACCAAAAGGGACTCCTCCCGTCGATGGATTATAAATATCATATTACTTAGAAGCAATACCGATCAATACGATCTTGGATCATGGAATAGTCATCTTGAGAATATTCATCTTGACAAGAAATTATCTACATAATAAAATATGTATTACAAGCACTAAGGGCTGTAGCTCAGTTGGTAGAGCACCTCGTTTACACGCGCGCCGATGTTTTTCAGGGGAGTGCATCATGCAATCAAAAAAAAATTGATCTTATTGAGAAATTGATGTCTTACTCCATAACTTTGAGGGAAGAAGAGAACAATAGCCTGACAAGGGTTCGGTCCGATTTAGGTGCCCAGTTAGGTGCCAAACAGACCCCATCATTGATTTGATATATTGATAAGGTGAATACCCAGTCTATTCAATGCTAGGCTGAGTATCAGGGCCTCAAAAAAATCTCTTTTCGTCCTATGAACTTTAAGGTGTATGAAGTTTCATATTTGATTTTTAAGTAGAGCGATAGAGACTTCATTTCACTTAGGTTAATCTAGGCCAGAGGCAGACCTACGTCAAGATAACCCCCCTTGAAAAACTTTGGTAGTGTTCCTGAATCTGAATAAAAAGAATGACTCAGAGCACATGGAGCCATCTTCTTATTTTTCTGTCAAAAAGAAAAATGGCGGACTAGCTGATATTTCTATCAGTTAATGAAAGAGCCCAATGCACAAAAAATGCATGTTGGGTCTTTGAAACAGTTCAGATCATTTTGATAATAATAAGTTTGATCTGTTTTACCGAGAAGGTCTACGGTTCGAGTCCGTATAGCCCTAGAGCCCTATAAAGAGCCCTATAAAATCAAATTCAAATCATAAAAAGAATATTCAAATACAAAAAATTGTATCATTTTTTGATTTGAATTTCCTCTTTTCCTGCCCGAAATCAACGAGTTTATTATACTACCCTTCTTTGGTATACCCAATTCTAGTGAATTTTGTATCATAACATGAGTCTGGTTAAAAACTCCAACCTAACCCAACCCCAATCAAGTCTACAAATCTAATAGTAATTTACGTCGGTATTGGGCGGTATTTGTGCACAAGATAAAGTTTGAAAACTAATATCTTTGCTAATGTTAAGTTTCATTGTAAACATTGTCAACAACGTAAAATAGGCTTTCCTTAGTATACCTTACTTAGACCTAGTCTTCTCTTTCGATAGAAAATCCTACATTGGGATTGGATTCTAAGAAAAGTAATATACCAAGACCCATCTATTCTAAAGAAAATTCCTAGACATTCTCTTACATCTGACTACTTGTGACTACTTGTTCTATTCTAAACCACTAATAAAAAATAAAAAAGAGAAAAATGGACATATTCATAAAAAAATGAAATTCAATATATTATATAAAGATAATCAAATAGAAAGGATAATATAGAAAGGATAATACAAATCGATTTCAATTTCGACCAATTTCTAATAACTAATAAATAGAATTCAAAATTCGGAAAAAAATGAGAATTCTATTTAGAATCCCTTTTCTTTAGAGAGAATTCTCGGTAAGATTTAGATGAAAACAAGAGAATTTGGATAAGAGCAATAGTTAGTTTTAACTATAACTAAAAAAAGCAAAAGCTATGTACTAAAAATAGGATTCTAATCGATGAATCTTGAAAGGAAACACGCCCCGCAAAAGGAAACTAGATGGTTCGACCAAAAGCAATTCTTACTTTAACTAAACAGTTATGAACGACTTAACAATTTCAAGTCGAGTTGACTAATCCGATATATTTTCCACGTTTATAGGAGTGCATCTATGTTTCTGCTTTACGAATATGATATTTTTTGGGCATTTCTAATAATATCAAGTCTTATTCCTATTTTGGTATTTTTCATTTCGGGATTTTTAGCTCCGAGTAGCAAAGGGCCGGAGAAACTTTCTAGTTATGAATCAGGTATAGAACCAATAGGTGACGCTTGGTTACAGTTTAGAATCCGCTATTATATGTTTGCTCTAGTTTTTGTTGTTTTTGATGTGGAAACGGTTTTTCTTTATCCATGGGCAATGAGTTTCGATGTATTAGGTGTATCTGTATTTATAGAAGCTTTAATTTTTGTGCTTATCTTAATTGTTGGTTTAGTTTATG